ATCCGTTTAATTCTTATTTTTACACACGTCTTTTTTTAGGGGGTCGACATCCATTATGTGGCATAGGTGTTACATCACGTACGAAACTTAATAGTATACCGCTTCGGCGAATGGCCCGTAATGCTGCGTCTCTTCCGAGACCAGGACCCTTTATCATAACTTCTGCTCGCTGCATACCCTGATCGACTACAGTACGAATAGCATTTAAGGTGGCAGCTTGAGCAGCATAGGGTGTCCGTCTTCTTGTGCCTTTGAATCCAGAAGTACCGGCGGAGGCCCAAGAAACCACCCGGCCTCGTACATCTGTAACAGTTACAATGGTATTGTTGAAACTCGCTTGAACATGAATAACTCCTTTTGGTATTCTACGCCCATTCTTACGTGAACCAATACGTCCATTCCTACGCGAACCAATTCTTGGTATAGGTTTTGCCATATTTTATCATCTCATAAATATGAATCAGAAATATACAGAAAGATATGGAGATATCCATTTCATGTTAAAGCAGATCCTTTATTTTTACGCGGCCTTTCTTTGAGAAACAAACTGTAGAAAGATTATCCTTGTCTCTGTTTATGTCTCGGATTGGAACAAATCACTATAATTCGTCCGCGCCTGCGGATCAGTCGACATTTTTCACAAATTTTACGAACAGAAGCCCTTATTTTCATATTTTTCACCCCTTACCTTAATTTGGAATCTATTCCTTGGAAGAAAATAAGTCTCTTGTATTTTTACCTTCGAATTGGATCCCCCATGAAAGGAATGTTTTCAAAAATCATCTAATCACTCGAATCTTTGTTTCGAAGTCTATAAATTATACGTCCTCTGGTTGAATCATACCGACTTATTTCGATTTTGATTCTATCTCCTGGCAGTATCCGTATCAAACTGCGCCGGATCCTCCCTGAAATATAACCTAGAATTATATTTTCATTATCTAAACGGACCCGGACCGTTGGGAAGTGATTCAGTAATTAAACCTTCCTGAATCAATTTTTGTTCTTTCATTCCAGGTAACCCCCTTGAAGTATCAACTAATGGAGGAAGCGTTATATAACTCACCTTTCCTCTCTATTTCACAAATAGGAAGTTAGAGATAAAATTAGGATACCGGAGGAGGATCACCATATATAACACAAAATTTCTCCTCCAATTTTTTCTAGTCTAGCTTCTCGATCTGTCATTATGCCTCGAGAAGTAGAAAGAATTACAATTCCCATTCCGCCTAAAATCTTAGGAATTTTTTGATAGTTGGAATAGATTCGTAGACCAGGTCGACTGATACGTTTTAAAATAGTTCTATATATTCCTTTCTTAGTCCTTCTATGGCGCAAGGTTGAAACCAAGAAATATTTGTTATTTTCCTGATGTTTCCGAACGTTTTCAATAAAACCTTCTCGTAGGAGTATTTTAACAATGTTTTCGGTGATATTAGTGGATGCTATTCGAACCGTTCCGTTTTTACTCATGTCAGCATTTCTTATAGAAGTTATTATATCAGCAATAGCGTCTTTGCCCATGATGAATTATAATTGTTGGTGCTTCTTAATATTGATAAAATCAACATGTTTTTTTGATTTTAATTATTCAATTAGTAATTAATAAATTAATTATTAAATTATTATAAAGTATATGCGTGAGACACAATCTACTAATTTGATCCATTTCAGATATCCTACTATAACTATATCATAGTTTCATCCACTAATATTTATAATACTTCGGGAGCTAATGAAACTATTTTAGTAAAATTCAACTGTCTCAATTCCCGAGCAATGGCGCCAAAAATTCGAGTTCCTTTTGGATTTCTTTCCTGATCAATGACAACTGCTGCATTGTCATCATATCGTATTATCATCCCGTTGCCACGTTTGAATTCTTTACATGTACGTACAATTACAGCTCTAATTACTTCTGATCTTTCTAGAGGCATATTGGGCACTGCTTCTTTGATTACAGCAACAATAACGTCACCAATATGAGCATATCGATGATTACCGGCTCCTATGATTCGAATACACATCAATTTTCGAGCTCCGCTGTTATCTGCTACATTCAAAAGGGTCTGAGGTTGAATCATATCATTTTTATTTGAATCTGTTATTGCAATGCAAAGAATGAGGAAAAAAAGAAATAGTGTTTGTCTAGAAATAAATAAACTAAACCCGTGGTTGTTTTTTCATCCTAATACCCCTTTTGTTTATGTTTAGTTCTACATCTCTATCCTGAAATAACAAATTGAGTTTGTATAGGCATTTTGCATGCAGCTATTTCAATAGCTGTTCTGGCTACAGTTTCTGATACTCCGCCCATTTCATAAAGTATTCGACCTGGTTTAACAACGGATACCCAATATTCAGGGGATCCCTTCCCCGAACCCATACGTGTTTCTGTAGGTCTTACTGTAATAGGTTTGTCGGGAAATATACGTATCCATATTTTTCCACCACGACGCGCATATCGTGCCATTGCTCTTCGCCCTGCTTCTATTTGTCTAGCTGTAATCCAAGCGGGTTCGAGTGCCTGAAGAGCGTATCTGCCGAAACAAATATGATTGCCTCGACAGGATATTCCTTTCATTCTTCCTCTATGTTGCTTACGAAATCTGGTTCTTTTGGGGTTATAGTTGATGGTTTTTTTTTAATTCCACCTCTACTACAGAACCGGACATGAGAGTTTCTTCTCATCCAGCTCCTCGCGAATGAAAGGATTCGATAATATTACAGATACCCATGTATTTAATAACTAATACACTAAACTAAGGATTTATTGATATTTCATTTATTACATAGGAAGCTGTATATATGGCTAAATGTGTATATTTGTATATTTATAGATATAGATAATGCTTCTTTTTTATAACGAATTAAAAATGAATCTTTATTTATTTTTTTTTTTTTTACTCTTATTGAATCGAGACAATATTGTAATCCAATAAATAAAGGTTTCGCGGGCGGATATTGACTCTTTCCTGCTTCATTCGTAGGATCAATCTATGATCTATCTCTTAGAGTAAATCAATTTGCTCTTGGTTCGTTCCGCCATCCCACCCGATGAATCATTAGGATTCGTTTTTATTTTAATAGAATCTTATATAGTTACAGGTTTCGTCGTTCCTATAGCTTCTCCATTAATGGTTAGGCCCGAATTCTGCAATGGAGCTCCTAACAAAATCCGTTCCCGAGTCAATCTACTCAGTTTCTATTAACCGGGGGCTCTTTATTTTATTACTTTATTATTATTATTTATATTTTTATATCAATATTAATGCTTTATCACACTGCCTTTTATGAGGTGATTCATAGACCATACATATTGGAATCATTTATCATTGATATTTTTGTTCTCTCTTTCTATCACCTTTCCTTTTATCCGCATCCCTTTATTTTTTCATTTCAAAAAAATCCAAAATCAGATTTTTTTATGGAAAATTTCAGTTGTTACAACTATATGATTGATCGATCTAGTCATATAGTGACTGTTTCTTGGGATCTCGACAATACGAAGCAATAAGTTGGTTATTAGTTTTTAGAATAGTTATTAGGTTCATAGTGGGGTCATTTTTTTGAAGCCCAACTCCAAACTCTAAAGAAAAAACTAACGAGTCACACACTAAGCATAGCAATTATTTCAAAAAAAAAAGATTAATCGATTTTTTATTCAACCTTATAGAATTAGAATTTTTTATTTTTATTTGGTTTAACGGAAAAACGGAAACAGTTTTCAATTTTTTGTTCTATCAATGGGCAGAACGGCAAGATAAATAAAGGTTTGTTTATTATTCTTCGTCCACAAATATCCAAATTTTTAGGCCTAATACTCCATGGATAGTTCGAATTGTATAGGAACAATGATCTATTTTAGCGCGAATTGTTTGTAGAGGAACCCTACCCTCTCTGATCCATTCGACCCGTGCAATTTCTTTTCCGTCGATACGCCCTGCAATTTGTATTTGAATTCCCTTTGTATCTGTTTGTTCAGTTAATTCAATAGCTCTTTTCATTGCCTTTCGAAATGAAACTCTATTTCTTAATTGTGAAGCCATATATTCTGCAAGAATATTAGGGTGTCCATAAGGTTTTTCAATTCTTGTGATAGCAATGTTGAGTCTTCGGTTCACCGAACGAAACTCTTTTTGTACATTCATCTGTAATTCTTCAATTCCTCGTGTTCGGCCCTCTATTAATAAATTAGGGAACCCAATATAGATTATGACCTGGATCAAATCAATTCTTTTTTGAATTTCTATGCGTGCAATTCCAATTCCTTCGAAACCTGGGGATATTCTCTTATTTTTTTGTACATAGTTCTTGATACAATTTCGTATTTTTTCATCTTCTTGTAGACCGATGGAAAAATTTTTTGGTTGTGCAAACCAAAAGGAATGATGATTTTGGGTTGTACCAAGTCTGAAACCAAGTGGATTTATTTTTTGTCCCATATTTTTTGATTATATTATCTTTCCCTCCATTTTTTTCTAAATAGGAATCTAAACCTTAGATTCATCTAAAAATAATTTAGATTTATCTTTTAACACAATTGTTATATGACAAGTGGGCCTTTTTATCGGATAACTACGTCCTCGGGCCCTAGGTCTTAATTTTTTCACAAAAGGACCCCCATTGACTTCGGCTTTACTAATGAATGAATCAGCTTCGTTCAAACCCATATTATGACTAGCATTTGCTGCTGCGGAATAAACCAATTTTAAAATGGGATAAGATGCTCGATAAGGCATGAGTTCCAATATCATAAGTGTTTCCTCATAAGAACGCCCGCGAATCTGATCAATTACTCTTCGTGCTTTGAAAACAGACATACATATATGTTGAGCTAAAACTTTTACTTCTCTACTCGAATTTGATTTATTTATCATAAGGTTTATCCCCTGCCAATGAATGATAAGTATCTATTTTTTTTTTATTCCAAATTAACGACGAGATTTATTATCGTTTCTCGCATGTCTCGCGAAAGTCAGAGTAGGCGCGAATTCTCC